GCTAGTGTAGCTTAACGTAAAGCATAACACTGAAGATGTTAAGATGGACCCTACAAAGTTCCACAGGCACAAAAGCTTGGTCCTGACTTTACTATCAGCTTTAGCAACACTTACACATGCAAGTATCCGCACCCCAGTGAAAATGCCCCCCGCCTTCTTCTAGAAGGTAAGGAGCCGGTATCAGGCACGCACAGCAGCCCATGACACCTTGCCCAGCCACACCCCCAAGGGATTTCAGCAGTGATAAACATTAAGCAATAAGTGAAAACTTGACTTAGTTAAAGCTAACAAGGGCCGGTTAAACTCGTGCCAGCCACCGCGGTTATACGAGAGGCCCAAGTTGATAGTCTTCGGCGTAAAGAGTGGTTAAAGAAGCAATTAGACTAAGGCTAAACTCTTCCAAGGCTGTCATACGCACCCGAAAGCATGAAACCCAACCACGAAAGTGGCCTTATTTACCTTGACCCCACGAAAGCTGTGAAACAAACTGGGATTAGAAACCCCACTATGCACAGCCATAAACATTGGTGGGGACCATACAACCCCGCCCGCCCGGGAACTACGAGCATAAGCTTAAAACCCAAAGGACTTGGCGGTGCTTTAGACCCCCCTAGAGGAGCCTGTTCTAGAACCGATAACCCCCGTTCGACCTCACCTTTTCTTGTTCCTCCAGCCTATATACCGCCGTCGTCAGCTTACCCTGTGAAGGAAGCATAGTAAGCAAAACTGGTAAAACCCAAAACGCCAGGTCGAGGTGTAGCATATGAAAAGGAAAGAAATGGGCTACATTTCCTCTCCCAGGAAACACGAATTGTGCTATGAAACAACACATGAAGGAGGATTTAGCAGTAAGCAGAAAGCAGAGAGTTCTGCTGAACCCGGCCCTGAAGCGCGCACACACCGCCCGTCACTCTCCCCAAGCCTAAAATTTAACCCATTCATAAAATCCTTAAAAGACAAAGGGGAGGCAAGTCGTAACATGGTAAGTGTACCGGAAGGTGCACTTGGAAAAACCAGAGCGTAGCTAAGATAGAAAAGCATCTCCCTTACACCGAGAAGTCACCTGTGCAAGTCAGGTCGCACTGAAACTCAACAGCTAGCCTCCTCTCCTAACATAACTTAAATTTATACCCCCATCAACTTCCCCCCCCCCCACCAAACCATTTTTCCCCCTAAGTAAAGGCGATAGAAAAGGACAAATGAGAGCTACAGAAATTGTACCGCAAGGGAACGCTGAAAAAGAAATGAAACAACTAATAAAGTAATATGAAGCAGAGATTAACCCTCGTACCTTTTGCATCATGATTTAGCAAGTCACCCCAAGCAAAGAGAATTTTAGTTTGACCCCCCGAAACTAGACGAGCTACTCCAAGGCAGCCTGACAATTAGGGCTAACCCGTCTCTGTGGCAAAAGAGTGGGAAGACCTTCGAGTAGAGGTGAAAGACCTACCGAGCCTAGTTATAGCTGGTTGCCTGAGAATTAAATATGAGTTTAGCCTTTATTTTTCTCCCACCCCCGATGATACATCTAATAAACCTCGGACCCAAGATTATTAAAGAGTTATTCAAAGGGGGTACAGCCCCTTTGAACAAAGACACAACTTTTCAGAGCGGATAATAATCACAACATCCCCAGGTGCGTGTTTAGGTGGGCCTAAAAGCAGCCACCCTGCAGAAAGCGTTAAAGCTCCTACACCCCTAAAACCTATGATTCCGATAACAAAATTATATTCCCTCAATACTACCAGGCCATTCTATTATACATAGAAGAGATTATGCTAAAATGAGTAATAAGAGAACACACTTCTCTCCCCGCACACGTGTAAGCCGGATCGGACCCCCCACCGGCAATTAACGGCCCCAAACCAAGAGGGAATTAAGAATAAATCAGAAAACAAGAAAACCCCTTAAATAAACCCCGTTACTCCTACACCGGAGTGCCCCCCCCCGGAAAGACTAAAAGGAGAAGAAGGAACTCGGCAAAAAATACCCTAAGCCCCGCCTGTTTACCAAAAACATCGCCTCTTGACCCCCCTCCTATAAGAGGTCCCGCCTGCCCTGTGAATAAAATTTTAACGGCCGCGGTATCTTGACCGTGCAAAGGTAGCGTAATCACTTGTCTTTTAAATGAAGACCTGTATGAATGGCAAAACGAGGGCTTAACTGTCTCCTTCCCCCAGTCAATGAAATTGATCTCCCCGTGCAGAAGCGGGGATAAAAACATAAGACGAGAAGACCCTATGGAGCTTTAGACACAACAACAGACCATATAAAAATCCCCTAATTAAAGGACGAAACCAACCGGCCCCTGTTACAATGTCTTTGGTTGGGGCGACCCCGGAGAAATAAAAAACCCCCGAGCGGAATGAAGACACCCATCTTCATAACTAAGAGCCGCAGCTCAAAAAATCAGAACCTCTGACCTAAAGATCCGATACTAATCGATCAACGGACCGAGTTACCCTAGGGATAACAGCGCAATCCCCTTTAAGAGCCCTTATCGACAAGGGGGTTTACGACCTCGATGTTGGATCAGGACATCCTAATGGTGCAGCCGCTATTAAGGGCTCGTTTGTTCAACGATTAAAGTCCTACGTGATCTGAGTTCAGACCGGAGTAATCCAGGTCAGTTTCTATCTATGAAGTGTTTTCTTCTAGTACGAAAGGATCGAAGAAAAAGGGCCCATGCTTAAAATAAGCCCTTCCCCCACCTAATGCCAACAACTTAATTAGGCAAAAGACACACCTCCTCCCCCGAAGACAACGGCTGTCTAGGTGGCAGAGTCCGGCTAATGCAGAAGGCCTAAGCCCTTCTCACAGGGGTTCAACTCCCCTCCTAGATTATGATATCCCCCATACTTTTCACTATCGCAAACCCCCTAATTTTTATTATCTTCATTATACTAGCCGTAGCCCTCCTAACACTTCTAGAACGAAAAGTTCTAGGATATATGCAACACCGCAAAGGCCCAAATGTAGTCGGCCCCTACGGCCTTCTTCAACCATTCGCCGACGGGCTTAAACTTCTAACAAAAGAACCCATCCGACCCTCCACAGCTTCACCATTTTTATTTCTCCTCACCCCAGTCCTAGCTTTTACCCTAGCACTAACCCTATGAGCCCCCCTCCCAACCCCCTCCCCCATAGCCGACCTAAATTTAGGTATCCTCTTTATTCTTGCCCTCTCAAGTTTAACGGTTTATTCCATTCTAGGCTCAGGCTGAGCATCAAATTCAAAATACGCCCTAATTGGTGCCTTACGAGCCGTAGCCCAAACTATCTCGTATGAAGTAAGCTTAGGCCTTATTTTACTCAGCACTATTCTTCTTGCAGGAGGGTTTACCCTACAAACATTTAACACTGCACAAGAACAAACATGACTTATTCTCCCTGCACTTCCTCTCGCCGCCATATGATACGTATCCACCCTAGCCGAAACTAACCGAGCCCCCTTTGACCTAACAGAGGGTGAATCCGAGCTAGTTTCAGGCTTCAACGTAGAATACGCAGGGGGCCCCTTCGCCCTTTTTTTCATAGCGGAGTATGCCAATATTATTCTAATAAATACCTTGTCTGCCACACTATTTCTAGGAACATCATTTAACCACACTCTGCCAGAACTCACCTCACTTAACCTAATGACTAAGGCTGCCTTCCTCACAACAGTATTCCTTTGAATTCGAGCCTCTTACCCCCGATTCCGATACGACCAACTCATACACTTAACCTGAAAAAATTTTTTGCCCTTAACTATTGCCCTCGTCATCTGACATCTGTCCCTCCCCATAGCCCTCTACGGACTACCCCCACAACTATAAGCCATAGGACTCGTGCCTGAAGTAAAGGATTACTTTGATAGAGTAAATTATGGGGGTTCAAACCCCTCCGATTCCTTAGAAAGAAGGGACTTGAACCCAACCTGAAGAGATCAAAACTCTTGGTGCTTCCACTACACTACTTCCTAGTAAAGTCAGCTAAAAAAGCTTTCGGGCCCATACCCCGAACACGATGGTTAAAATCCATCCTTTATTAATGACCCAAATCGTACAATCAACCCTATTAATAAGCCTCGGATTAGGCACAATAATAACTTTCGCAAGCACCCATTGACTGCTCGCCTGAATAGGCATTGAAATTAACACATTAGCCCTCATCCCCCTAATAGTTCAAAACCCCCACCCTCGAGCAGTTGAAGCAGCCACTAAATACTTCTTTGCACAAACAGTAGCCTCAGCATTACTCTTATTCGCTACTTTTTCAAACTCATATTTAACTGGGACATGAAACATTCCTCTAATATCCCATCCAACTCCCATGGCACTTTGTATTCTAGCTCTTGCAATAAAAGTTGGACTTGCCCCCCTTCATACCTGACTACCTGAAGTAATACAGGCACTAGATCTACGAATTGCATTAATTCTTTCTACTTGACAAAAGCTTGCCCCCCTCTACCTCATGTACCAAATTCCATTAACTAACTCAAACATTCTTTTAACCTTAGGCCTCTTATCCATCATTGTGGGAGGACTTGGGGGATTTAATCAAGTCCAACTTCGAAAAATCCTAGCATACTCTTCAATCGCCCATTTAGGGTGAATAATTCTTATTTTATCAATTTCACCCCCTCTTACCCTTCTAGCCCTTTACACGTACCTACTAATTTCCACCTCACTATTCCTATCCCTAATACTCCTCCGTGCCAAACACATTAGCTCTTTATCCACCTCCTGAGCTAAAATCCCCACCCTTACTGCCATCCTCCCTTTTATCCTCCTCTCCTTAGGAGGCCTACCTCCTCTCACAGGATTTGCACCAAAATGACTAATCACTATAGAATTAGTAAAAGAAGGTATAACCCTAATAGCCCTTATTGCCATCCTTTCATCCCTCCTAAGCCTTTATTTCTACCTCCGACTCTTTTACACAACAACACTAACTACACCCCCCAACAACCTCCCCGGAACACTCCCTTGACGATTCCACCCCCGACATAACACACTAGTTCCAGCCCTTACTATTACTGCAACAATCACCCTTCTCCCCCTAACCCCAACAATTCTGGCTTATTTGACCTGATAACTTAACCTAGAAGGGACTTAGGCTAATACTTAGACCAAGGGCCTTCAAAGCCCTAAGTGGGGGTGAAAGCCCCCCAGCCCCTGAATAAGACTTACGGGACACTAACCCACATCTTCTATTTGCAAAACAGACGCTTTAATTAAGCTAAAGCCTTTCTAGACAGGAAGGCCTCGATCCTTCAAACTCTTAGTTAACAGCTAAGCGCTCAAACCAGAGAGCATCTGCCTAGCTTTCCCCGCCTAAGCAGAGCAAATTAGGCGGGGAAGCCCCGGCGGGTATTAGGCCGCTTCTTCAGATTTGCAATCTGACGTGAATCACCTCAGGACTCTGGTAAAAGGAGGACTTGAACCTCCGTTCATGGGTCTACAATCCACCGCTTAATACTCAGCCATCTTACCTGTGGTAGTAACACGTTGATTCTTCTCAACCAATCATAAAGACATCGGCACCCTTTATCTCGTATTTGGTGCCTGAGCTGGCATGGTGGGAACAGCTCTTAGCCTTTTAATCCGAGCTGAACTAAGCCAACCCGGATCACTCCTAGGTGATGACCAAATTTATAATGTAATCGTCACAGCTCATGCCTTTGTAATAATCTTTTTCATGGTTATACCAATTATAATCGGAGGATTTGGTAACTGACTTGTACCACTAATAATTGGTGCGCCTGACATGGCCTTCCCCCGAATAAACAATATAAGTTTTTGGCTTCTACCCCCTTCATTCCTTCTTCTTTTAGCATCTTCTGGAGTTGAAGCAGGCGCCGGAACAGGATGAACTGTTTATCCCCCTCTCGCAGGCAATCTAGCCCACGCAGGCCCTTCTGTAGACTTAACCATTTTTTCACTCCATCTAGCTGGTATTTCTTCCATCCTAGGGGCCATTAACTTTATCACCACCATCATTAACATAAAACCCCCTGCAGCATCCCAGTATCAAACACCCCTATTCGTGTGAGCAGTGCTAATCACTGCTGTACTTTTGCTTCTCTCCCTACCCGTCCTTGCTGCAGGCATCACCATACTTCTTACAGATCGCAATCTAAACACAACCTTCTTCGACCCAGCAGGTGGAGGCGACCCAATTCTTTACCAACACTTGTTCTGATTCTTCGGCCACCCGGAGGTATACATTCTAATTTTACCTGGCTTCGGAATGATCTCACACATTGTAGCCTACTACGCTGGTAAAAAAGAACCCTTTGGCTACATGGGCATAGTCTGAGCTATAATAGCCATCGGTCTCCTAGGCTTTATTGTATGAGCCCACCACATGTTCACAGTAGGAATAGATGTAGACACTCGCGCCTACTTTACGTCGGCCACAATAATTATTGCCATCCCTACTGGAGTTAAAGTATTTAGTTGACTAGCCACCCTCCATGGAGGGGCACTTAAATGAGAAGCCCCCCTTCTCTGAGCACTAGGCTTCATTTTTCTCTTCACAGTGGGAGGGCTCACAGGAATTGTCTTAGCAAATTCATCCTTAGATATTGTACTACATGACACCTACTACGTAGTGGCCCACTTCCACTACGTCCTCTCAATGGGTGCAGTCTTCGCTATTGTTGCAGGATTTGTACACTGATTCCCATTATTCTCAGGCTACACACTCCACAGCACTTGAACAAAAATCCACTTTGGAATTATATTCGTCGGAGTTAATCTCACCTTCTTCCCCCAACATTTTTTAGGGCTAGCAGGTATACCTCGCCGATACTCTGATTACCCAGATGCCTACACACTATGAAATTCAATCTCCTCAATTGGCTCCCTCATCTCTCTTGTAGCAGTAATCATGTTTCTATTTATTATCTGAGAAGCCTTTACAGCAAAACGAGAAGTCCTCTCAATTCACCTAGCTGCAACCAACGTTGAATGACTCCACGGATCCCCACCCCCCTACCACACATTCGAAGAGCCTGCCTTCGTACAAACACACCACCTCACTAAGTAACTTCCGAGAAAGGAAGGAATTGAACCCCCATAAACTGGTTTCAAGCCAGCCACATAACCATTCTGTCACTTTCTTACAAGACACTAGTAAAATACCATTACATTGCCTTGTCAAGGCAAAATCGTGGGTTAAACACCCACGTGTCTTACCTATAATGGCACATCCCTCCCAATTAGGCTTCCAAGATGCAGCTTCCCCTCTAATAGAAGAGCTTCTTCACTTCCATGACCATTCCCTTATAATTGTGTTCCTTATCAGCACTCTTGTTCTTTATATCATTACAGCCATGGTGGTCACAAAACTAACAGACAAACTAATCCTAGACTCCCAAGAAATTGAAATTATCTGAACCCTACTTCCCGCAATAGTTCTGATTCTTATTGCCCTCCCATCCCTCCGCATCCTCTACTTAATAGACGAAATCAGCGACCCTCACCTAACAATCAAAGCAGTCGGCCACCAATGATACTGAAGCTACGAATATACAGACTATGAAGACCTAGGCTTTGATTCTTACATAATTCCAACACAAGACCTAACTCCTGGCCAATTCCGACTATTAGAAGCCGACCACCGCATAGTAATCCCCGTAGAATCCCCCATCCGCGTCCTAATTTCTGCCGACGATGTCCTTCACTCCTGAGCAGTCCCATGCCTTGGAGTTAAAATAGACGCTGTCCCTGGACGATTGAACCAAACAGCCTTTATCACCTCACGCCCCGGAGTATTCTACGGTCAATGCTCAGAGATTTGCGGAGCAAATCACAGCTTTATACCCATTGTAGTTGAAGCAGTCCCTCTCGAACATTTTGAAAACTGATCCTCAATAATACTTGAAGATGCTTCGCTAGGAAGCTAAATAGGGTCTAGCATTAGCCTTTTAAGCTAAAAATGGTGCCTCCCAACCACCCCAAGCGATATGCCACAATTAAACCCCTCCCCCTGATTCACTTACCTTCTATTTTCTTGAGTGACTTTCTCCTTAATTGTTGTCCCAAAAGTATTGACACACACTTTCCCAGAAAGTCTTTCCCCCCAAGCGAAACAAAAGTCAAAAACAGAATTCTGAAACTGACCATGATCCTAAGCCTATTTGATCAATTCCAAAGCCCCATCACCATCTGAATTCCGCTGATAATCATCGCCCTGAGCCTCCCCTGACTCTTTTTTCCCCACCAAGCGACCCGCTGAACAAGTAACCGACTCCTTTCCCTCCAAAACTGATTTTTAAGCAACTTCACACAACAAATATTTTTTCCTATTAACATCCCTGGACACAAATGGGCACTTCTACTAGCATCCTTAATAGTATTTCTTATTACATTAAATACAATAGGCCTCCTCCCATATACTTTCACCCCAACTACACAACTATCCATAAATATAGGATTTGCTATCCCAATCTGACTGGCTACTGTCGTTCTCGGCATAAAAACTCAACCCACCCACGCCCTAGCACATCTACTTCCTGAAGGAACACCCACACCACTCATCCCCGTACTAATTATTATCGAAACAATTAGCCTTTTTATCCGCCCCCTCGCCCTGGGGGTCCGACTCACTGCTAACCTCACCGCAGGCCATCTTCTAATTCAACTAATCTCCACAGCTGCTATAGTCCTTTTATCTATCTCACCTATAGCAGCAATCCTTACTATAGTACTTCTCTTTCTTCTAACCCTTTTAGAAATTGCAGTTGCTATAATCCAAGCATATGTTTTTGCTCTCCTGTTAAGCCTATATTTGCAAGAAAACGTTTAATGGCCCATCAAGCACATGCATACCACATAGTAGACCCAAGCCCCTGACCCCTAACAGGTGCAGTAGCCGCCCTTCTTATAACATCCGGCTTAGCAATCTGGATACATTTCCACTCCACGACTCTTATATCCCTAGGCCTTGTCCTCCTCCTCCTAACAATATACCAATGATGACGAGACATCATCCGAGAAGGGACATTTCAAGGACACCACACACCCCCTGTCCAGAAAGGTCTCCGATACGGTATAGTTCTATTTATTACTTCTGAAGTTTTCTTCTTCTTAGGATTTTTCTGAGCTTTTTATCACTCAAGCTTGGCCCCAACACCTGAACTAGGCGGCTGCTGACCTCCAACCGGTATCACCACACTTAATCCTTTTGAAGTTCCTCTCCTTAACACAGCTGTACTCCTGGCATCCGGAGTCACAGTAACTTGAGCCCATCACAGCATTATAGAGGGCCAACGAAAGCAAGCCATTCAATCACTTTCTCTCACCATCCTTTTAGGCTTCTACTTTACAGCCCTCCAAGCAATAGAATACTACGAAGCCCCCTTTACAATTGCAGACGGAGTATACGGTTCAACCTTTTTCGTTGCAACCGGCTTCCACGGCCTACATGTAATTATTGGCTCAACCTTTCTAGCCGTTTGCCTACTACGACAAACTTTGCATCACTTCACATCAGATCACCATTTTGGCTTTGAGGCCGCTGCCTGATATTGACATTTTGTCGACGTTGTATGACTCTTCCTCTACATCTCCATCTACTGATGAGGTTCCTAATCTTTCTAGTACAAACGTTAGTATAAGTGACTTCCAATCACACGGCCTTGGTTAAAATCCAAGGAAAGATAATGAATCTCGTTACAACCATATTTACAATCTCCTTACTTCTATCCCTCCTCCTAGCAATTATTGCTTTTTGACTTCCTCTAACGGCCCCTGACCACGAAAAACTCTCACCCTACGAATGCGGTTTTGACCCCTTGGGATCAGCACGACTGCCTTTTTCAATTCGCTTTTTTCTAGTAGCAATCTTGTTTCTTCTATTTGACCTAGAAATTGCTCTTCTCCTGCCCCTTCCTTGAGGTAATCAGCTTACTAACCCCCATCTAGCCTTTATTTGAGCAACCGTATTGCTCACCCTTCTCACCCTTGGCCTAATCTATGAGTGAATTCAAGGAGGCCTAGAATGGGCAGAATAGGCCCTTAGTTTAAAAAAAACATTTGATTTCGGCTCAAAAACTTATGGTTCAAGTCCATAATTGCCTTATGACCCCCTCTCACTTTGCACTCTCATCAGCCTTTATATTAGGCCTAGCAGGCCTCGCCTTCTACCGAACCCATATTCTATCAGCCCTCCTATGCCTAGAAGGATTAATACTCTCACTGTTTATTGGACTATCCCTTTGAACCCTCCAATTTGACTCAATAAGCTCCGCACCCCTACCAATGATCCTTCTAGCCTTTTCTGCCTGCGAAGCCAGCGTAGGCTTAGCCCTGCTAGTAGCTAGTACCCGAACCCATGGTACCAGCCGACTCCAAAGCCTAAATCTCCTTCAATGCTAAAAATTCTCCTCCCATCAATCCTCCTATTACCCTCCACATGGCTTATTCCAAAAAAAAGCCTTTGAACCACGACCCTCCTCTACAGCTTAACAATTGCAACCATTAGCTTAATTTGAATAGCTAATCCTGCTGAAACCGGGTGATCATTTCTAAACTTTATTATGGCCTCCGACCCCATTTCCACCCCCCTCCTCATTCTCTCCTGCTGATTACTTCCCCTCATAATTCTCGCCAGTCAAAATCACCTTATACTCGAACCAACCAATCGCCAACGAACCTTTATTTCCCTCCTGATATCCCTCCAAATCTTTTTAATTCTTGCCTTTAGCGCCACTGAACTAATTATGTTTTACATTATATTTGAAGCCACTCTTATCCCCACCCTCATCATTATTACCCGCTGAGGAAATCAAATAGAACGCCTAAATGCAGGAACCTACTTTCTCTTTTACACCCTGGCAGGCTCTCTCCCGCTTCTAATTGCCCTCCTCCTCTTGCAAAACTCCACAGGCACTCTCTCATTCCTTACCCTTCCCTATTTGCCGCCTATCCATTTAACCCCCTGAGCCCACAAAATATGATGAATAGCCTGCCTCCTGGCATTTCTGGTCAAAATACCCCTTTACGGAGCCCACCTCTGACTCCCTAAAGCCCACGTCGAAGCCCCTATCGCAGGATCCATAGTCCTTGCAGCCGTCCTTCTGAAGCTAGGGGGATACGGAATAATACGTATTCTAGTAATTCTAGACCCCCTCACTAAAGAACTAAGCTACCCCTTTATCGCTTTAGCACTTTGAGGTGTAATCATAACTGGATCAATCTGCTTACGACAAACAGACCTAAAAGCCCTCATTGCTTACTCTTCCGTTAGTCATATGGGCCTGGTAGCAGCCGGCATCCTAATTCAAACCCCCTGGGCCTTTACAGGCTCCTTAATTCTCATAATTGCCCACGGCCTAACATCTTCAGCCCTCTTCTGTCTTGCTAACACCAATTATGAGCGACTTCACAGCCGCACCATACTCCTAGCCCGAGGATTACAAACGGTCCTTCCCCTAACAGCTATTTGATGATTCTCCATGACCCTCGCCAACCTGGCTCTACCCCCTCTTCCAAACCTCATAGGAGAACTAATAATCATCGTATCCTTATTTAATTGATCTATATGAACATTAATCATAACAGGATTAGGCACACTAATTACCGCAGCCTACTCCCTTTTCATATTCCTCTCCACCCAACGAGGACCCCTTCCAAACCACCTAATCTCCTTAGACCCCTCTCATTCCCGAGAACATCTACTCCTAACTCTTCACCTCATACCTCTTCTACTACTTATCCTAAAGCCAGAATTGCTCTGGGGCTGAAACGCTTGTAGACATAGTTTAACCAAAATTTTAGATTGTGATTCTAAAGAAAGGGGCTAACATCCCCTTGTCCACCCACCCCTTATCTAAACCAGCTGCTCTTAATGCTTCGCCCATGGACACAATTAAATACTAGGTTGCAGTTCTAATTTAAGGATTTAACACTCCTTGTTCATCGAGAGAGGCTCGACAGCAACGACGACTGCTAATCTATCGCCACCCTGGTTAAACCCCAGGGCTCACTCGACCAAAGCTCCTAAAGGATAATAGCTCATCCATTGGTCTTAGGAACCAAAAACTCTTGGTGCAACTCCAAGTAGCAGCTATGACCTCCACCACCCTATTCTTTTCCTCCTGCATAATACTAACTTTTTTTATCCTTCTTTACCCTGTACTAACCACCTTTAGCCCCAACACCCTCCCCCCTCATTGAGCCTTAACTAAGACCAAAACTGCCATTAAACTAGCCTTCTCCGTCAGCCTTTTCCCCCTCTTCCTATTTTTTGACCAAGGCGCAGAAACCATCATTACAACCTGATCCTGAATAAATACACTAAGCTTTGACATTAATATTAGTTTTAAATTTGACACCTACTCCTGTATTTTTATCCCCACTGCCCTCTATGTTACCTGATCCATTCTAGAATTTGCATCCTGATACATACACTCAGACCCCAAAATGAACCAATTCTTTAAATATCTTCTAATCTTTTTAATTGCAATAATCACTCTTGTTACAGCAAACAACATATTTCAACTATTTATCGGGTGAGAGGGTGTTGGGATTATATCTTTCCTTTTAATCGGCTGATGGTATGGCCGAGCAGACGCAAACACAGCAGCCCTCCAAGCCGTTCTATACAACCGCATTGGTGATATCGGCCTCATCTTAATAATAGCATGAACAGCTACTTACCTCAATACATGAAATTTACAACAACTGTTTATTCTTTCCAACAACTATGACCTTACCCTCCCCCTCCTAGGACTCATCCTCGCCGCTACAGGGAAATCTGCCCAATTCGGCCTTCACCCCTGACTTCCTTCCGCCATAGAAGGGCCCACACCAGTCTCTGCCCTATTACACTCAAGCACAATAGTTGTAGCCGGAATCTTTCTACTCATCCGACTAAATCCAATACTAGAAAACAATGACATCGCTCTAACCATTTGCCTATGTCTAGGGGCCCTCACTACCCTATTTACTGCAATCTGCGCCCTCACCCAAAATGACATCAAAAAAATCGTAGCTTTCTCAACTTCAAGCCAGCTAGGCCTAATAATAGTTACCATTGGACTTAATCAACCACAACTAGCCTTCCTTCATATCTGCACTCACGCCTTTTTCAAAGCCATACTCTTTCTATGCTCCGGCTCTATTATTCATAGCCTAAACGATGAACAAGACATCCGCAAAATAGGGGGAATGCACCACCTAGCCCCCTTTACCTCTTCTTGCCTCACTATCGGAAGCTTAGCCTTAACAGGCACCCCCTTCCTAGCAGGCTTTTTCTCAAAAGATGCCATTATTGAAGCTCTCAACACATCCTACCTAAACGCCTGAGCCCTCATCCTCACACTCATTGCCACCTCTTTTACAGCAATCTACAGCTTCCGAATTATCTTTTTCGTCTCAATAGGACACCCCCGCTTCAACCCTCTCCCACCAATTAACGAAAACAACCCCGCTGTTATTAATCCCATTAAACGCCTAGCCTGAGGAAGTATTATTGCAGGACTTCTAATTACCTCAAACATATTGCCATTAAACACACCTACCATAACTATGCCCACCTATCTAAAAATCACAGCTCTGATCGTAACTATCTCCGGCCTGCTTATAGCACTAGAACTCGCCTCCCTCACATCAAAACAATTTAAACTAGCCCCCAACCTTACCTCCCATCACTTCTCCAATATACTAGGATTCTTTCCCCTCATCCTTCACCGCCTCATCCCTCGAGCCAACCTAGCCCTTGGCCAAGCCATTGCAACCCAAACTGTTGACCAAACTTGATTAGAAAAATCAGGACCCAAAGCTGCTTTTTCTCTTATTCTTCACCCCATCACAACCACAAGCAACATCCAACAGGGGGTAATCAAAACTTACTTGTCCTTATTTTTCTTTACCTCCCTACTCACCCTCACCCTCCTATTTTTTTAAACAGCCCGAAGAGCCCCTCGGCCCAATCCACGGGTTAACTCCAAAACAACAAACAGGGTAACCAATAATACCCACCCTCCACCAATCAATATCCACCCCCCAGACGAGTACATCAATGAAACTCCCCCCACATCTCCCCGAAACAAGGACAACTCCACTACACTATCAAAACCAACCCAATCCTCCTCATACCAATCTTTACCCAACAACCCTCACGCAACACCCAAACCCCCTACGTAACCCAATACTAACCGTAAAGTGAGTCAACTCCCTCACCCCTCTGGATAAGGTTCAGCTGCTATCGCAGCTGAATAAGCAAAGACAACGAGCATTCCCCCCAAATAAATTAAAAACAAAACCAAAGATAAAAAACAACCCCCACTACCCACCAAAATCCCACACCCCACACCCGCCACTACAACCAACCCCAAAGCGGCAAAATAAGGAGACGGATTTGATGCAACCCCCACTAGCCCTAACACCAAACCAAACAACAAAACATACATCAAATAAGACATTATTCTCACTAAGACTCTAACTTAGACCAATGACTTGAAAAACCACCGTTGTATTCAACTATAAGAACCCTAATGGCTAGCCTACGAAAATCCCACCCCCTACTAAAAATTGCAAACAACGCATTAGTAGATCTCCCCGCCCCCGTTAATATCTCCGCCTGATGAAACTTCGGCTCCCTCCTAGGCCTCTGCCTTATTGCCCAAATTATAACTGGCCTATTTTTAGCAATACACTACACCTCCGATATCTCTACAGCATTTTCATCCGTGGCACACATTTGCCGAGACGTCAACTACGGATGACTAATCCGCAATATACATGCCAACGGAGCCTCCTTCTTTTTCATCTGCATTTACCTTCACATCGGACGGGGCCTATACTACGGCTCTTACCTCTACAAAGAAACATGAAACATTGGAGTAGCACTTCTTCTACTTGTTATAATAACCGCCTTCGTCGGATACGTCCTCCCATGAGGACAAATATCCTTCTGAGGAGCTACCGTAATTACCAACCTCCTCTCCGCTGTCCCTTATATAGGAAACACCCTTGTCCAATGAATCTGAGGTGGATTTTCAGTAGACAACGCCACCCTAACCCGCTTCTTCGCCTTCCACTTCCTCCTTCCCTTCATCGTTGCAGCAGCAACCTTAGTCCACCTCATTTTTTTACACGAAACAGGCTCCAACAACCCCACTGGTCTAAACTCTGACGCAGACAAAATCTCTTTCCACCCTTACTTCTCCTATAAAGACCTCCTAGGCTTTGCCTTCCTGCTTACCACACTAATTGCCCTCGCCCTCTTCTCCCCCAACCTATTAGGAGACCCAGAAAACTTCACCCCTGCTAACCCACTTGTAACACCTCCTCACATTAAACCCGAGTGATATTTTCTCTTCGCATACGCCATTCTTCGTTCTATTCCCAACAAGCTGGGAGGGGTTCTTGCTCTTCTAGCCTCTATTCTAGTTCTGATAGCTGTTCCCTTCCTTCACACTTCTAAACAACGAAGCCTCACCTTCCGTCCTCTCACCCAAATCCTCTTTTGACTTTTAATCGCAGACGTAGCAATCCTTACATGAATCGGAGGTATACCTGTTGAACACCCATTTATTATTATTGGTCAAGTAGCCTCCCTCCTCTACTTCTCCCTATTCCTAGTCCTCTCCCCCACTGCAGCATGAGTAGAAAATAAAATCCTCGGATGATAAGCACTAGTAGCTCAGCTCTCAGAGCATCGGTCTTGTAAACCGAAGGTCGAGGGTTAAACTCCCCCCTACTGCTCAAAGAAGGAGGAATTTAACCTCCGCCCCTAACTCCCAAAGCTAGGATTCTAATTCAAACTATTCTTTGTGCCGGACGCTGCCACCCATACATGTATTTGCTAATACATGTATGTATTAACCCCATTAATTTATTTTAACCATTTAAAATAATGTAATCCTACATTAATGAAATTTTCAAAATTGTAGGAATTTTCACACATAAACTTATCAAATAAAAATTAAGGTAGACAAAAACCATTTAATTTAATTCTTTCCGAAATTGTAAAATACAAGACGATATTGAATTGCCCTATCATAACTCTCATCGGTTAAGATATACCAGGACTCACCACCCCTGCAAGTCAGAGTCAAATGCAGTAAGAGACCACCATCAGTTGATTTCTTAATGTACACGTTTATTGATGGTCAAGGACAAAAATCGTGGGGGTAGCACACAGTGAATTATTCCTGGCATTTGGTTCCTATTTCAGGGCCATAGATTGAATACATTCCCCTATCATTCCTTGACGCTTGCATAAGTTAATGGTGGAATACATACTCCTCGTTACCCACCATGCCGGGCGTTCACTCTATAGTGCTACTGGTTCCTTTTTTCTATTTCCTTTCACCTGGCATTTCAGAGTGCATACAGAAATGTTATAATAAGGTTGAACATTTTCTTGCCCGCATGGAAAATGTATGAATGTAATTAAACTTTATTTTATGAATTGCATAACTGATATCAAGAGCATAAGAGATAATTTTTACTCCTAACTTTTCTATCAAATGCCCCTCTCGGTTTTTGCGGGTTAAACCCCCCCACCCCCCTTAAACTCGTAAAATTCCATTGTGTCTGCAAACCCCCCGGAAACAGAGCAAATTTTACTAGTTTTTCCCTCTTAAAAATTTTATTGCTTATTTAATTTGTGTATATATAATATTGCAATATCACAAGCGCCAATGCAAATTACTAAAGGCATAATCCTAAAGAATTAAAATATTTTATAAACTCAAAACTTTAGTCCTGACTTTTCTATAAGCTCTAGCAACACCCTAAAAAAGAGCAAAGCCTACTGGCCACCCATCCACTAATTTAAAATCTGTGTATCATTTATTACACTATTACAATT